ATTGAAAAATCAATACTGATTAGTTCTGCTTCAATTTTTATGTTGTCATTAGGAAAACACAATTTGAAATTCAAATCCCAGAATCGTTCATGAATTCCAAGTAAGGAGTCAATGGTTCAAAGTTCTCGTCTGAAAAATACACATTTTATTTCTCAATAGAAAAACGAGAGAATGTTTTTAGCATTGTGTATTTTCAGATACTATACAATCAAAGGGATGGATCAAATCCAATCAAAAGGATTAAGGAAAACAGAAATCAAAATGCAAGTACAATAATAATTCCGTAATCCGGAAAAAATTGCACCTATTTTCTATCATTTTGGCGGCATGGCCGAGCGGTAAGGCGGGGGACTGCAAATCCTTTTTCCCCAGTTCAAATCCGGGTGTCGCCTGAATCACCAAAAAACTCGAAATCATAATCGATTTATTGGATGGATTTCTCAATAGTGTTCGGTAGAACCCATTTTTGACTCTGCGACATTAATTCCACTATTATTACTGAGGAATAATGGAATAATTCCTTCGTATTTATAGAGATTAGGGGACATAATGCACATGGATATAGTAAGTCTCGCTTGGGCTGCTTTAATGGTAGTCTTTACATTTTCCCTTTCACTCGTAGTGTGGGGAAGAAGTGGGCTTTAGAAGTACTACTAATTGAGTTCAGGAATCAAACCCGCTTGTTTTATAGATCGTTCTGCAACGCACTTTGAACTATTTAAAATCAAAACTCTGAATTTGGAATCCCATTGGATTCCAATGGAGTAATCTATGATAGGAATCATACTCTTTCAATCCAAGAGATATTTCTCCCGTCTTTGTACTTCGAAAAGAAAGGGATTCAGATGATTGGAAATTTATTCCAACCTAAAATTCTTCCGAAATTTTCTATTTCAATCAACGGGAATGGGCTCTTACTATCTTTATAGACGGATACTAAGGAAGTTTTTCTTTTTTTATTTATTTCCCTCTTGACTCTTCAAAAAAGAAGTCGTTTTGTTAAGCGTATACACCCTTTCTATAAGAAATGATATCGAGATAGTGGTTGTTTAAGTAGAGACTGGTCAATAATAAGATCTTGCCTCGGGCGGGTTACATATCGGGCATTTACCCTTTGGTTTCTATTCGAATTTTAGAAGGGCGGTTTAGGCTTTATCACCTTATTTCATATGGCGTTAAAAATAGGGGAGGTTTCCCCTTACTTAGTAGTAAAAGGAAAGGAATTAGAATCCTAAAATAATTCTTATTTGAGATTGAGCGGAACAAATAGATGTAGCAAATTGGGTCTTATGTCAATTCCATAGAATATATGGAATATATTGATATGGAAATGGAATTAATATACACATATAGGAAGAGAATATTGTAGATTGATATATAGAAACTTAAGCGTTTATCTTTATTCTAGATTACAGCTTTATAGACTAAGAGATAGATAGTATGGTAGAAAAATGCATTTTTCTACCATACTATCTATCTCTTAGATAATTTCCGATTCTAGTGCGCTCATTTCATTTAAGTTAAGACGTGAAATTGGACCCCTTTCATTTTACTTCGTAAATTTTTGATAAGAACTTGGAAGGAAAGTTTGATTCAAATTCATTTGAAAATTCAATCGAATTAATCATTTTGACTGACTGTTTTTACGTAAATGATAAGTAGAAAGGCGGTAGGAACTAGAATGAATAGTGCAGTAGCAATAAATGCAAGAATATTTACTTCCATAATCTCATCGGTTTTTTACTTCGCAATAACTCGGGATTTAATCCCCTAGAGATGATAAATCTTTCGTCTATCGTCTGTAAATTCAATGGATGAATTACCTCTCGATGATCTTGAACCGAATCACTATCATGAATAACAATATCTGATCTATCAAATCAACCCGTCGTCAAGACTTGAATAGTATAACATAGGAAGTTCTTTTATCCATACCGAATCAAAATTTTGATTCCTAACTCAATTACTCCGAAATGATATTTATCATCCGTTTCCTTGTTTTTTCTATAACCCACCTTTGCGTCTTCCTTGGAGAATCTTCTGATGAAGGATCATCAGATTGCCTTTCCACTTCAATTAATTACATAGTTCCGAACCTAACAAACAAAAAAAGCGAGATGGAAAAATAGGAAAAAAAAAAAGAAATCAAGACTCCTTTTTGCTTTGGGAATGTAAGTATACCCCTTGACATTCTTTACTAGTTCATAGAAAGGGAAAAATGGATTTTTGTATTTATTGGATCCGTCGGGACTGGCGGGGCTCGAACCCGCAGCTTCCGCCTTGACAGGGCGGTGCTCTAACCGATTGAACTACAATCCCAGGGAAATAAGGGATCTGGCAGAAATTTTGATTCTTTTTTATCTTCGTATGGGGTCTTTCTAAAGGACAAGGGATTTTCTACTATCTCATGGTAGATTGATGCGGCTTATTGGGCCGAGCTGGATTTGAACCAGCGTAGACATATTGCCAACGAATTTACAGTCCGTCCCCATTAACCGCT